ATGTGAAATATTATAATAATTTATATACATGCACTTTGGGATAAAAAAAAACTTCTAGAGGCTTTCCTGTTTCCGGGGGGTTTTCAGGAATGACAGCGATCTTAGGAGTTTAGGGGGTAGGGGGGTTTTACGCGTAAAAGCCAAGAGGGGGGAATCTTAGATATGTTAGGAGAAGTAGTTACACCTTATGCTCTTGATATCCTAATATGTGGTTATCGATTACAATATCTTATCACCATGAATACTATTTACGGCGGGCAAGGAAATGTTCTACCTTATTAGTTATATACCGTGCGCACTCTGAAATGTCAAGTGAAAGGAAAACAAAAAAGAGAACCCCTTACCCGCTGGAAGGAACGCCCGGCATGCTGGGTAACGAGGAGTATGTATTCCCACCATTAACTTATGTAAGCGTCGATGAAAGTGCGGGGAATAAAGCAATCAATGGCCCTGAAGTAGGAACCAAATGCCAGGAATAATTCACTAAGTGAAACCCCCACGATTTTTGTCCCTCACCTTCAATAACCGTTATCATTTAGTTATCACCGGTTGGTAGGCTCTTACTACATTAATTTCTATCAACTGAACGAGATGAGGGTTACTTGGTATAACATTGACCTTTGCAGGTTGGACTGGGAGATGCATATTGGATATTTTAATTTAAATTCAGTTCTTTGGCCAATAAATTTGGGCCTATGTACTGTTATATGGGTGTATATAACCTGAGTGGTTAATTCCAACTAATGGTGATAATACATATATGTTATTATAGCATGTAGTATTATGTCATACAATATATATATGGTAATAGTACATATATGTCTTTAAAAAACTAAAATATTATATATGCGCTGTGAAATGGCAGAGAATAGTTTAATGTTAGAATCCTAGCTTTGGGAGTTAGGGGCAGGAGTTAGAGTCTCCTTTTTCTGAGCAGTAGGGAGGATTTTAACCTCCGGCATCCGGTTTACAAGACCGGCGCTCTAACGCTGAGCTACTAGTGCAGGCTCATCCGAGCATTTTATTTTCTACTCATCCTGCTAGGGGCGTGAAAACTAGGAAGAGAAGGAAGTAGAGGACGGAAGCAACTTGTCCAATAATTACAAAGGGATGTTCGACTGGCATGCCGCCAATTCAAGTAAGAATAGCTACGTCTGCGACAAGGGTTCAGAATAGGAATTGTGTGATTGGGCGGAAAGTCAGGCCTCGTTGTTTAGATGTGTGGAGAATTGGTACGACTATTAGGACTAGGATTGAGAATAGGAGGGCTAGAACTCCGCCAAGTTTGTTAGGAATTGATCGGAGAATGGCGTATGCAAACAGGAAGTATCATTCTGGCTTGATGTGGGGAGGGGTAACAAGGGGGTTTGCGGGGGTGAAGTTGTCGGGGTCTCCGAGGAGGTTCGGGGAAAATAGTGCGAGGGCGGCGAGGGCTGTGAGTAGTGCTGCGAAACCTAGGAGGTCTTTGTAGGAGAAGTATGGGTGGAATGAGATTTTGTCTGCGTCCGAATTAAGGCCTGTGGGGTTGTTGGATCCTGTTTCGTGTAGGAAGAGTACATGAAGAACAAAGAAGGCTGCAATGACGAATGGTAGGAGGAAGTGGAATGCGAAGAATCGAGTGAGGGTGGCGTTGTCTACAGAGAAACCTCCCCAGATTCATTGGACGAGGGTGTTTCCTACGTAGGGGACAGCGGAGAGAAGATTAGTAATGACTGTAGCACCTCAAAATGACATCTGTCCTCAAGGAAGGACGTATCCTACGAAGGCAGTTCCCATAAGTAATAGGAGCAGGACAACTCCGGTGTTTCAGGTTTCTTTGTAGAGGTACGAGCCGTAGTAAAGGCCTCGGCCGATGTGAAGGTAAATGCAAATGAAAAAGAAGGAGGCGCCGTTGGCGTGCATATTGCGAATAAGTCAGCCGTAGTTTACGTCCCGGCAGATGTGTGCTACGGATGTAAAGGCGGTTGCGATATCTGAGGTGTAGTGTATAGCTAGGAAAAGACCTGTGAGGATTTGGGTAATAAGGCAGAGTGCAAGGAGGGAGCCAAAGTTTCATCATGCTGAGATGTTCGAGGGAGCAGGGAGGTCAATTAGTGAATCGTTTACAATTTTTAGGATGGGGTGGGTTTTACGGAGATTTGCCATTAGAGTTCTTGTAGTTGAATAACAACGGTGGTTTTTCACGCCATTAGTCCTGGTTAAAGTCCTGGCAGGAATTATGACTTTTATTATGTATTTAGTTCTGTTTTCTTTTGTTTTTGGGTTAGTAGCAGTTGCTTCTAATCCCTCTCCTTACTTTGCTGCACTTGGGTTGGTAGTGGTAGCGGGAATGGGGTGTGGCGTTCTTGTGGGGCATGGAGGGCCTTTCTTATCTCTTGTGCTGTTTTTAATTTATTTGGGGGGAATGCTGGTAGTATTTGCGTACTCGGCAGCTCTTGCTGCTGAGCCATATCCAGAGACGTTGGGGAGTCGACCTGTTACAATGTATATGGTCGCGTATGTTGTTATTGTGGTGGTAGTCTCTGGATTATTTTGAGGGGGGTGATATGAGTCTTCTTGAGGGTCGGCGGATGAGCTAGGAGAGTTTTCTGTATTTCGAGGGGATATGGCCGGGGTTGCTTTAATGTACTCGATGGGCGGTTGAATGTTAATTATTAGTGCGTGAGTTCTTCTACTAACTTTGTTTGTGGTATTAGAACTGACTCGGGGGCTAAGCCGAGGAGCTTTGCGGGCTGTTTAAGGAAGGGTGAATAGTAGTATTAGGACTAGGGTGAGGAAAAATATTGAAAGGTAGGTTTTAATTATTCCTTGTTGGATGTTGCTTGCTGTAGAAACGAGAGGGAGGTTGGCGGATGTAATGGCTTTAGGGCCTACTTTTTCCAATCAGGTTTGGTCTACAAGTTGGCTGGCAATTAATTGGCCAAGAATTAAACTGAGTTTTGGGGGGAGTCGGTGGATAATTGCTGGGAAGAAGCCTAATATGTTGGAGAAGTGATGTGCAGGTAGGGTGGGTGTTGGGGAGAATTGTTTGCTTGTTAGGGATGCTAGTTCTAGCGCAATAAGGACACCAAGAATTGTGACTAGTAAGGCGGCCAGTTTAAGGACGGGGGGCATGGTCATGACTGGGGTTTTTAGCGGTAAGATGTTAGATGTAATTAGAAGGCCAGCAACAATGCTTCCTCAAGCAAGTCGTTTGATGGGATTGATTACTGCTGGGTTGTTTTCGTTAATTGGGGAGAGGGAGTTAAATCGGGGGTGCCCCATAACTACAAAGAAGACAACACGTATGCTGTAAATAGCGGTGAAAGAGGTTGCTAGGAGGGTCAGGATCAGGGCTCAGGCGTTAAGATGGGATGTGTTTAGTGCTTCGATAATGGCATCTTTTGAGAAGAAGCCTGCAAGGAAGGGGGTTCCGGTAAGGGCGAGACTGCCGAGAGTTAAACAAGAGGAAGTGAAGGGGGTGAGGTTGTGTATTCCCCCCATTTTGCGGATGTCTTGTTCGTCGTTCAAGCTGTGGATAATAGAGCCTGAGCAGAGGAAGAGCATAGCTTTGAAGAAGGCGTGGGTGCAGATGTGTAGGAAGGCAAGTTGTGGTTGGTTGAGGCCGATGGTTACTATTATTAAGCCTAGCTGGCTAGAGGTGGAGAATGCGACAATTTTCTTAATGTCGTTTTGGGTGAGGGCACAGGTGGCCGTAAAGAAAGTTGTTAGGGCGCCCAGGCAGAGGCATGTGGTAAGGGCAGTCTGGTTGTTTTCTATTAATGGGCTTATACGAACCAGGAGGAAGATGCCTGCAACGACCATTGTGCTGGAATGTAGTAGGGCAGAGACCGGTGTAGGGCCTTCCATTGCGGAAGGAAGTCATGGGTGAAGTCCAAACTGAGCCGATTTTCCGGTTGCAGCTACGATTAGTCCTAAGAGGGGGTAGGTAAGGTCAAAGTCTTTGGCTGTGGCAAATATTTGTTGTATTTCTCATGAGTTTAGGTTGGTTGCTATTCATGCTATGGCGAAAATTAGTCCGATGTCACCGACCCGGTTGTAGAGAACTGCTTGTAGGGCGGCGGTGTTGGCATCTGTTCGGCCGTATCATCAGCCAATTAGGAGGAAAGATATAATTCCTACGCCTTCTCATCCAATAAAAATTTGGAACATGTTGTTTGCAGTGACTAGAATAATCATGGCAATGAGGAAGATAAGGAGGTATTTGAAGAAGCGGTTTATATATGGGTCTGCGTGCATGTATCATGATGCGAATTCGAGAATGGACCATGTGACGTAGAGGGCGATGGGGGTGAAGATGATAGAGTAGTGGTCGAATTTTAGGCTGATGTTGACATCAAAGGTTAGTGTGTTTATTCAGTTTCAGTTTGTAACGATAGTTTCCAGCCCTTGGTTAAGGTAGATAAATAGGGGGAGGAGGCTGACAAAGAAGGCGAGCTTAACTGCTGTTTTAACTTGGGTTAGTGCTCACTCAGGGTGTTGTGGGCGGGGGCTCAGTGTAGTGAAAATTGGGTAGGCTAGGAGTGTAAAGATAATGATGAGGCTTGATGTTATCATAAGCGAGGTGGGGTGCATAGCTGCTACTTGGATTTGCACCAAGAGTCTTTGGTTCCTAAGACCAACGGATTAGCTGTTATCCTTTAGGAGCAGTTCGAGTGAGCCTTGGGGTTTAACCAAGGTGGCGAAAGTTAGCAGCTTTCGTTGCTGACGAGCCTCTCTCGGTGGATGAGAGGGATTTAACCTCCAGTCTCTAGAATCACAATCTAGCATTTTAGAATTAAACTACATCTACAGGCGGTTCACCCTCAGATTAGTTCTGGCTTAAGAATAAGGAGAATTAGAGGGAGAAGATGGAGGAGAATTAGGAGATGTTCTCGAGAGTGGGTGGGTTCGAGGGCGATGATATGTGCTGGGAGGGGGCCTCGTTGGGTCATTAAGAACATGTAGAGAGAGTAGCCTGCGGTGATAAGGGTGCCTGTGCCGGTCAGGGCTAGCGTTCATCAGGATCAGTTAAATAGGGATGTGATAATTATAAGTTCTCCTATAAGATTGGGGAGAGGAGGAAGAGCGAGGTTGGCCAGGCTTGAGATGAATCATCAGGTTGCTATTAGGGGGAGGACTATTTGTAGGCCACGGGCCAGGACTATTGTTCGGCTATGTGTTCGTTCATAGTTGGTGTTTGCTAGACAGAAGAGGGCGGAGGATGTTAGGCCGTGGGCGATTATTAGAATAAGAGCACCTGTGAATCCTCAGGGGGTTTGGATAAGGATGCCCCCTGCGACTAGGCCTATATGACTTACTGATGAATAAGCAATGAGTGACTTTAGGTCAGTTTGACGTAGGCAAATTGATCCTGTTATGATGACCCCTCAGAGGGCAAAAACAATAAAGGGGTAGCTAAGTTCCTTAGTAAGAGGCTCTAGTATAATTATTATTCGCATCATGCCGTAGCCTCCAAGTTTTAGGAGGACTGCTGCAAGTACTATTGAGCCTGCGATTGGGGCTTCGACGTGGGCTTTGGGTAGTCAGAGATGGACTCCGTAGAGGGGCATTTTCACTAGGAAAGCTAGGAGGCAGCCTGCTCATCAGAGTTTGTCTGCGTAGGTTGAGAGAGGAATGGGGTTAGAGTAGTGAAGGGTGAGGAGGGAGAGGGAGCCGGTATTGTTTTGTAAAAGGAGGAGTGCGACAAGGAGGGGAAGGGAGCCCGCTAAAGTGTAGAAGAGGAAGTAGGTTCCTGCATTAAGGCGTTCGGTTTGGTTTCCTCAGCGTGTGATAATAATCAAGGTTGGGATAAGGGTGGCCTCAAACATAACGTAAAATATGATGATTTCTGTTGCTCCGAAAGCTAAGATAAGGAAAAACTGAAGAGAGGTGAGTAGGGTAATATACATTCGTTGGCGGTTGATAGGCTCTGAGGAGGTGTGATTTTGGCTTGCAAGGATTATAAGGGGGAGGAGCCAGCATGTAAGGACCAAGAGGGGGGTGGATAGGGCATCGGTGGCTATATAGCTGTTTAGGCAGGATCAGCCTGTTTCAGAAAGATTTTTTAGTCAGGACAGGCTGGCTAGGGCGATAATAAAGCTGTGGGCCAGGGTAGTTGGCCATAATCATTTAGCGGGTGTAAATCAGGTGGTTGGGACGAGTATAAGAGTTGGGATGAGGATTTTTAGCATTGTAGTAGGTTAAGGCTTTGTAGCCGATCTGTTCCGTGTGTCCGGGCAGTAGCAACTAGAAGGGCAAGACCTGCGCTTGCCTCGCATGCTGAGAAGGCTAGTAAAAGTATAGGGGAGGCCGAAAAACTTGTAGAGTCTAGTTGAAGGGCCCAGAGGGAGAGGGCAACAAAAAGGGATAGCATTATTCCCTCGAGGCAGAGGAGGGCGGAAAGGAGGTGGTAGCGGTGAAATGCTAGGCCTGCTAATCCTAATATAAATGTGGATGAAAAGGCGAAGTGAACTGGGGTCATGTAGGCGATTGCGGACTTTCACCACAAGCTTTTGAGCCGAAATCAAGTGTTTTAATTAAACTAATTGCCTATTCAGCTCATTCTAGGCCTCCTTGAATTCATTCATAGATTAGGCCTAGTGTGAGTAGGGCTAGGACTAGGGAGGCTCAGAGAAATGTTAGAACTGGCGTGTCTAATTGGTCTCCTCAGGGGAGGGGCAGTAGGAGGGCAATTTCTAGGTCGAATAGGAGGAAGAGAATGGCGACTAGAAAAAATCGGAGTGAAAAGGGCAATCGAGCAGAGCCAAGGGGGTCGAAGCCGCATTCGTAGGGTGAAAGTTTTTCGTGATCGGGGTTTATTTGGGGGAGTCAGAAGGAGACAATAGCAAGAATGATTGACAGGAGGGTTGCGATTGCAATGACTGTAGTAATTAAATTCATTATCTTTCCTTGGACTTTAACCAAGACCGGGTGATTGGAAGTCACTTATACTGTTTGATACTAGAAAGATTATGATCCTCATCAGTAGATTGAGACGTAAAGGAAGAGTCAAACGACGTCGACGAAATGTCAGTATCAAGCAGCTGCTTCGAATCCGAAATGGTGGTCTGATGTAAAATGGTGGCGGACTTGGCGTAGGAAGCAGACAGCTAGGAAAGTAGAGCCAATAATGACGTGTAGACCGTGGAAGCCGGTTGCGACGAAGAAGGTAGAGCCGTAGACTCCGTCTGCAATTGTAAAGGGGGCTTCGTAGTATTCTATAGCTTGAAGGCATGTGAAGTATCCACCTAGGAGAATGGTGAGGCCGAGGGATTGGATTGCTTGTTTTCGTTTTCCTTCTATAATGCTGTGGTGTGCTCATGTAACTGTTACTCCAGAGGCTAGGAGAACGGCAGTGTTTAAAAGGGGGACTTCGAAGGGGTCTAGGGCAGTGATTCCTGCCGGGGGTCAGCATCCCCCTAGTTCTGGGGTAGGGGCAAGACTCGAGTGGTAGAAGGCTCAGAAGAATCCTAGGAAGAAGAGTACTTCTGAGGTAATAAACAGGATTATTCCATATCGAAGGCCTTTTTGTACGGGAGGGGTGTGGTGGCCTTGGAATGTGCCTTCTCGTACTACATCTCGTCATCATTGGGCTGTGGTGAGGGTGACAAGGATGAGTCCTAGTGTTATTAGAAGAGTGGAGTGGAAGTGGAACCAGATTGCTAGGCCGGATGTCATTAGTAGGGCACCGACGGCTCCTGTAAGGGGCCAAGGGCTGGGGTCGACTATATGATAAGGGTGTGCTTGATGGGCCATTAGACGTTTTCTTGTAGGTAAAGGCTTAATAGAAGAACAAATACGTATGCCTGAATCATTGCAACTGCTACTTCTAGCAGAGTTAGTAAGAATAGGAGAATAGTTGTTAAGATAGCCACGGTTGGTATTAGGGGAAGAAGAACGAATGCGGCTGTGGCAATGAGTTGGATTAGGAGGTGGCCAGCTGTTAGGTTGGCTGTAAGTCGAACACCCAGGGCCAGGGGGCGGATAAATAGGCTAATTGTTTCGATAATAATTAGGACGGGGATTAAAAGGGTTGGGGTTCCTTCTGGAAGGAGGTGTCCTAAGGCATGGGTGGGTTGAGTTCGCATTCCAATAATAACGGTTGCTAATCAAAGGGGGACTGCTAGGCCCATGTTAAGAGAAAGTTGTGTTGTGGGGGTGAAGGTATAGGGAAGAAGACCTAGTATGTTGAGAGAGATTAGGAAAACTATTAGAGATGCAAAGAGGGCTGCTCATTTGTGCCCTCCTGGGTTTAAAGGCAGGAGAAGTTGTTGGGTAAATCGGTTAATAAATCAGCCTTGGAGGGTTAATAGGCGGTTATTTAATCATCGTGTGGAGGGAGTGGGATAAAGGATTCATGGAAGGGTAAGGGCAAGGGCCATTAAGGGGATGCCCAGGTAAACAGGGGATTGGAATTGATCAAAGAAGCTTGCTATCATGGTCAGGTTCAGGGGCTTGTTTTAGGTTTTTCTGTGCTTTGAGGGGCAGGCTCGTTTGGGAAGGTGTGGGCTATAACTTTAGGGGGAATAACGGTGAGGAAAATTAATCAAGAAAAGGTTAGGATTGCGAACCAAGGCGCGGGGTTAAGCTGAGGCATGTCGCTGAGGGTGGTAGGTAGTCACCAATCTTTAGCTTAAAAGGCTAACGCTCTGTACCGGTTTAGCTTCTTAGCGAGGCGTCTTCAATTATTGATGAGGTTCAGTTTTCAAAGTGTTCTAGAGGAACGGCTTCTACTACGATAGGTATAAAGCTGTGGTTTGCTCCGCAGATCTCAGAGCATTGTCCATAGTAAACTCCTGGGCGGTTTACAATAAAGGTAGTTTGGTTTAATCGTCCGGGGACTGCGTCGACTTTTACTCCAAGGGCCGGAAGGGCTCATGAGTGAAGGACGTCTTCAGCAGAGATTAGGACTCGAATGGGGGAGTCTACTGGAATTACCATTCGGTGGTCTGCTTCTAGAAGGCGGAATTGGCCAGGGGTTAGGTCTTGCGTGGGGATTATGTATGAGTCAAATCCGAGGTCTTCGTAGTCTGTGTATTCATAGCTTCAATATCATTGATGGCCCATGGCTTTGATAGTAAGATGGGGGTCATTAATTTCATCCATAAGGTAAAGAATACGAAGGGATGGGAGCGCAATAAGGATGAGAATAATAGCTGGGAGAATGGTTCAGATAATTTCAATTTCTTGCGAGTCTAGAATAAGCTTATCTGTAAATTTGGCAGTTACTATAGCTACAATAATGTAAAGTACTAGTGTGCTGATTAAGAAAACGATTATTAAAGCGTGGTCGTGGAAGTGCAGGAGCTCTTCTATTAGGGGTGAAGCTGCGTCTTGGAATCCAAGTTGGGAGGGATGTGCCATTAAAACCCAAGACACACGGGGGTTTAACCCGCAATTTTGCCTTGACAAGGCAATGTAATGACGTTTTACTAGTGTCTTATGAAGAAAGTGACAGAGCGGTTATGTGGTTGGCTTGAAACCAATTGATGGGGGTTCAACTCCTCCCTTTCTCGTTAATTTGACCGGATTTGGACAAAGGCTGGCTCTTCGAATGTGTGGTAAGGAGGTGGGCAGCCGTGAAGTCACTCTACATTGGTTGCTGTGAGTTCGACTGAGAGAACTTCGCGTTTTGCAGCGAATGCTTCTCAAATAATAAAGAGGAACATAATAACTGCAACAAGAGAAACTAAAGATCCGATTGAGGAAACTGTGTTTCATAGGGTGTAGGCGTCGGGGTAGTCTGAATATCGTCGAGGCATTCCAGCGAGCCCTAGGAAGTGCTGGGGGAAGAAGGTTAAATTTACCCCGAAGAACATTACACCAAAATGGATTTTGGTTCATGTGTCATGCAGGGTATAGCCTGTGAAAAGGGGGAATCAGTGTACAAAGCCAGCAACAATTGCGAATACGGCCCCCATAGAAAGAACGTAGTGGAAGTGAGCTACGACGTAGTATGTGTCGTGTAGGACAATGTCTAGAGAAGAATTTGCCAGAACAATACCTGTTAAGCCTCCTACTGTAAATAAGAAGATAAAGCCGAGTGCTCACAGCATGGGCGTCTCTCATTTGATGTTCCCTCCGTGAAGGGTGGCTAGTCAGCTGAATACTTTTACACCGGTTGGGATGGCAATGATTATAGTGGCTGATGTAAAGTATGCACGTGTATCAACGTCCATGCCAACAGTGAACATGTGATGGGCTCAAACAATAAAGCCTAGGAGGCCGATGGCCATCATAGCTCATACCATTCCTATGTAGCCGAAGGGTTCTTTTTTGCCAGAGTAGTATGCGACAATATGGGAGATTATTCCAAAGCCTGGAAGAATTAAAATGTAAACCTCTGGGTGTCCGAAGAATCAGAATAGGTGTTGATAAAGAATTGGGTCTCCCCCTCCTGCTGGGTCAAAGAAAGCAGTATTTAGATTTCGGTCTGTTAGAAGTATTGTAATGCCAGCAGCTAGGACAGGAAGAGAGAGAAGAAGAAGGACGGCTGTAATTAAGACAGCTCAAACAAATAGTGGGATTTGATATATTGAGACTGCAGGAGGTTTCATGTTAATAATAGTGGTAATAAAATTAATAGCCCCTAGAATTGATGAGACCCCTGCTAGGTGAAGGGAGAAGATGGTTAAATCTACGGACGCTCCGGCGTGGGCAAGGTTCCCAGCCAGTGGGGGATAGACTGTTCAACCAGTTCCGGCCCCGGCTTCAACCCCTGAAGAGGCTAAAAGCAAAAGGAAGGAGGGAGGGAGTAGTCAGAAGCTCATGTTATTCATTCGAGGGAAGGCTATATCAGGGGCCCCGATCATTAGCGGAATCAGTCAGTTTCCAAAGCCTCCAATCATAATTGGCATTACTATAAAGAAAATTATTACGAAAGCGTGGGCCGTAACAATTACGTTGTAAATTTGGTCATCCCCTAGAAGGGCGCCAGGTTGGCTTAGTTCTGCCCGAATAAGCAGGCTTAAAGCGGTTCCTACTATTCCAGCTCAAGCACCAAATACTAGATAAAGGGTGCCGATGTCTTTGTGATTGGTTGAGAAAAATCAGCGTGTGATTGCCACAGGTAGGATGGCTGAGTTTTAAGCGGTGGATTGTAGCCCCATAGACAGAGGTTTGAATCCTCTTCTTACCAAGCTCCGAGGTGTTTTACATATAAGATTGCAAATCTTAAGAAGCAGGCTAATTTCCTGCCGGGGCTTTCCCCCGCCTATTATGCTATAAGCTAGGCGGGGGAAAGTAGATGGATGCTCGCTGGTTTGGGCGCTTAGCTGTTAACTAAGATTTTGTAGGATCGAGGCCTGCCTATCTAGTAAGGCTTTATCTTAATTAAAGTGTCTGTTTTGCATGCAGAAGATGTGGGTTAGTGTCCCGCAAGTCTTATCAGAGATTGGGAGATTTTCACTCCCGCTTAGGGCTTTGAAGGCCCTTGGTCTTGTGCTATCCTAAATCTCTACAGGGTGAGGAGGGCTGTAATGGCGGGGGTAAGGGGGAGGAGAAGGATGGTGGCAGATGTAGAGATTGCTAGGGGGAGGTTGAGTTGGGGGGTGTAGAAGCGTCAGGGGGCTGTTCCAGTAAGATTGTTCGGAAACATTGTTAGGGTTATTGCGTATGAGAGGCGGAGGTAGAAGTATAGACTAAGTAGGGCGGTTAGTGCGGCGAAGGTGGCTAAGACAGGAAGGTCTTGTTTTGTTAATTCTTGAAGGATAAGTCATTTTGGCATAAAGCCTGTTAATGGTGGTAGCCCTCCTAGGGAGAGGAGGATTAGGGGGGCAAGGGAGGTAACGACCGGGGTTTTGGATCATGAAGTTGCAAGGGAGTTTACGTTTGTTGCTTTGTTAATTTTAAATACGAGGAATGTTGAGAAGGTTATAACAAAGTAGGTGAGAAGAGTGAGTAGAGTAAGTGAGGGGGAGAATTGGATGATTAAGGTCATTCATCCTAGGTGGGCAATGGAAGAATACGCAAGGATTTTCCGTAGTTGTGTTTGGTTGAGCCCGCCTCAACCGCCAATTAGGGTAGATGCAAGGCCAAGCATAATTAAAAGGGTGGGGTTGTTGGGTTGAAGTTGGAGAAATAAGGCAAAGGGAGCGAGTTTTTGTCATGTTGATAGGATAAGGCCTGTGGTTAAGTCTAGGCCTTGAAGGACTTCTGGGAGTCATGAGTGCATGGGAGCAAGTCCAATCTTAAGAGCGAGGGCCAGGGTAATTATGGTGGTTGGTAAGGGGTGGGTTATTTGTTGAATATCTCATTGGCCAGTTAGTCAGGCGTTGGTCGTGCTAGCGAATAGAAGCATAGCGGCTGCCGTGGCCTGTGTGAGGAAATATTTTGTGGTGGCTTCAATTGCTCGGGGGTGGTGATGTTGGGCTATTAGGGGGATGATGGCCAGGGTATTAATTTCTAGGCCCATTCAGGCAAGTAATCAGTGGGAGCTTGCGAATGTGATTGTTGTCCCTAGGCCTAAACCAAATAATAGGACAGCTAGAATGTAAGGGTTCATTAGCAGAGGCAGGACTTTAACCTACATGTTTGGGGCATGGGCCCAAGAGCTTAAATTAGCTGACCCTACTAGGAAGTGGTGTAGTGGAAGCACTAAGAGTTTTGATCTCTTCAGGTAGGGTTCAAATCCCTTCTTTCTAAGGAGTTGGGGGGACTTTAACCCCCATTATTCACTCTATCAAAGTGGCCCTTTACTTCAGGCACAGCTCCTGGGGTTAGAGTTGCGGGGGTAGTCCTGCAAATGCGATGGGGAGGGCGAGGTGTCAGATGACGAGCGCAAGTGTGAGGGGCAGGAAGTTTTTTCAGATAAGGTGCATAAGCTGGTCGTATCGGAATCGGGGGTAGGATGCTCGGACTCAAAGGAAAACGATTGATAAAAGGGCTGCTTTAGTTATGAGGTTTATCGCGGTGAGTTCTGGGAAAGTTGGGATGTGTGAGGCTCCTAGGAAGAGGGTGGCAGAGAGCGTGTTTATAAGCAGGATGTTGGCGTATTCGGCTAGGAAAAATAGCGCAAAGGGTCCCCCTGCATATTCTACGTTGAACCCAGAGACTAGTTCTGATTCTCCTTCTGTTAGATCAAAGGGGGCACGATTTGTTTCGGCGAGGGTGGAAATGTATCATATAGCGGCGAGGGGTCAGGCTGGCATTACAAGTCAAATGCTCTCTTGGGCAGTGTTAAAGGTTTGAAGAGTAAAGCCTCCCGTGAAGATGATAATGTTAAGTAGGATGAGACCTAGGCTTACTTCGTAAGAAATAGTTTGGGCTACGGCTCGCAAGGCCCCTACTAGGGCGTATTTGGAATTTGAGGCTCAGCCTGAGCCTAAGATGGAGTACACGGCGAGGCTTGAAAGTGCGAGGATAAACAGAATACCCAGGTTAAGGTCAGCTACGGGGTAGGGAAGGGGTATTGGTGCTCAAAGCGTGAGTGCTAGTGTCAGTGCAAGCATAGGTGCTAGGAGGAAGAGGACGGGGGAGGCGGTAGAGGGCCGCACAGGTTCCTTAATAAAGAGTTTTACCCCGTCGGCAATGGGCTGTAATAGTCCGTAGGGTCCGACTACATTGGGGCCTTTTCGTAGCTGCATGTAGCCTAAAACTTTTCGTTCGATTAAGGTGAGGAAAGCGACTGCTAACAGAACAGGGACAATAAAAGCCAGGGGGTTAAGCAAGTGGGTAATTAGTGCTGTAATCATAGTTAGGGAGAGGACTTGAACCTCTGTTTAAAGGGCTTAGGCCTTTTGCAATTGCCGGGCTCTGCCACTCTAACATGCCATTCTCTTAGGCACAGGGGCGTGCCCTTTTGCCTAGTTTAGATTTTTTCATTAGGTAAGGGGGAGGCGTGCTTAAGGCATGGGCCTCTTCTTTTCGGTCCTTTCGTACTAGAAAAGATCACTTCATAGATAGAAACTGACCTGGATTACTCCGGTCTGAACTCAGATCACGTAGGACTTTAATCGTTGAACAAACGAACCCTCAATAGCGGCTGCACCATTAGGATGTCCTGATCCAACATCGAGGTCGTAAACCCCCTTGTCGATATGGGCTCTAAAAGGGGATTGCGCTGTTATCCCTAGGGTAACTTGGTCCGTTGATCGGCGTGCGCCGGATCATATAAGGTCAAAAGTTCTGTTAGCTAGAGTTGTGGCTCTTGCTTGTGGGAGGAGAGGAAAATAATATGGGATTGTCCTCCTATTCCACATGGGGGATTTGTGTTTCCCCATGGTCGCCCCAACCGAAGACATTAGGACAGGGGATCATTAAGTTTAGGCCTTTATTGGGGGGTGTTTAACATGATCTGTCTTTGTGTCTAAAGCTCCATAGGGTCTTCTCGTCTTATGTTTTTATCTCCGCTTCTGCACGGAGAGATCAATTTCATTGACTGGAAAGAGGAGACAGTTAAGCCCTCGTTATGCCATTCATACAGGTCTTCATTTAAAAGACAAGTGATTACGCTACCTTCGCACGGTCAAAATACCGCGGCCGTTGAACTGTTGTCACTGGGCAGGCGGGACCTCTTATTCTTTGGTTTTGCAAGAGGCGATGTTTTTGGTAAACAGGCGAGGCTTTAAGGTTGTTTGCCGAGTTCCTTCTCTTTCTTTTGGTCTTTCCCTGGGGGCACACCAGTGTGGGGTTAACGGTAGTATTAGGACGATTTTCTAGTTTGTTTATGCGTTTGTCCAGTGCCCTCTTCGTTTGGGGCCGTTTATTGTTCGGTGGGGGGTCCGTTCCGATTTACACATGTGCTGGGAGAGAGTTGGGCTCTCTTATTACTCATTCTAGCAGGGTCGCCCCCATGGGTGCATGGGGAGGCCCGGTAATGTTAGGGGATTAAGATGAAAATATCAGGATATGGGGAGGGTCAAATTATGTCCGAGCTTTAACGCTTTCTATTGGGATGGCTGCTTTTAGGCCCACCAGAACATTTTGCCTTAAAAATTATGATCTTTATCCTCCTAATAAAGTTGTGTCTTTGTTCAAAGGGGCTGTACCCCCTTTGACTAACTCTCACGGTTTCTTCGGAATCATTGTGTAGTTAAGATTATATGAAGGGAGAAGCGGTGAGGCTGAACTTCTATCCAGTTCCCGGGCAACCAGCTATAACTGGGTTCGATAGGTCTGTCACCCCTACTCGAAGCTCTTCCCACTCTTTTGCCACAGAGACGGGTTTGCCCTATAAATAGGCTGTCTTGGAGTAGCTCACGCAGTTTCGGGGTTTCAAACTAAAGTTCTCTTTGCTTGAAGGTGCTGGCTAAATCATGATGCAAAAGGTACGAGGAGTTATCTCTGCTTTTTTAGGCTTTACTGGTTTGTTTCATTTCTCTTTCAGCTTTCCCTTGCGGTACTTTTTCTATTGCGTCCATTGAGGTCCTTTTCTGTCGCCCATACTGAGGAGGGAAAATGCTTTGGTTGATTTGTAGTCTAGTGCTTTTGGGTTTATTTATGTTTGTTTGTTGAGTTTAGTAGGCGGAGCTAGCTAATAGGCGTCAGGGCGATCCGACTTGCACGGATGACTTCTCAGTGTAAGGGAGATGCTTTTCTACTTTAGCTACGCTCTGATTTTACCAAGCGCACCTTCCGGTACACTTACCATGTTACGACTTTCCTCTCCTTCGCATTTGTTAGGGTTTAAGTAGGATTAGGGTCCAGGAGCTTGGGGAGGGTGACGGGCGGTGTGTGCGCGCTTAAGAGCCGGTTTCAGTGGGACACTCTACTTTCCACTTACTGCTAAATCCTCCTTCAGCTGCATAGTTTCAATGCATCATTCGTTATTCGCTGGTAAGCAGCGAATGTAGCCCATTTCTTCCCCTCTCATGCACTACACCTCGGCCTGACGTTTTGGGTTGTACCAATTGCGCTTACTATTAGTCCTTCACAGGGTAAGCTGACGACGGCGGTATATAGGCGGAAAAAGCTAGGGAGGGTGAGGTTGAACGGGGGTTATCGGTTCTAGAACAGGCTCCTCTAGGTGGATGTTAAGCACCGCCAAGTCCTTTGGGTTTTAAACTAATGTTCGTAATTCCCGGGCGGATGTTTGATGTAATAAATAATCAATGTTTAAGGCTAAGCATAGTGGGGTATCTAATCCCAGTTTGTTTCTTAGCTTTCGTGGGTTCAGGTTAATATAAAGCCACCTTCGTAGTTGGGGTTCATTCCCTCGGAAGCGTATAACAGCAATGAGGGGGTTCCGCTTTAGTTGAATGTTTTCCTTAACCACTCTTTACGCCGTTGTCTGTCAACTTGAGCCTCTCGTATAACCGCGGTGGCTGGCACGAGTTTTACCGGCTCTCTTAGCTTTAACTAAGTCAAGTTTTCACTTATGGCTTAATATTTATCACTGCTGGATTCCCTTGGGGGTGTGGCTAAGCAAGGTGTCGTGGGCTACGTGTGTCGTGTGCCTGATACCAGCTCCTTGTTCCCGAAAAGGGCACTATGGGCATTCTCACAGGGGGGCGGATACTTGCATGTGTAAATCTAGCTAAAGCTGACAGTAAAGTCAGGACCAAACCTTTGTGCTTGCGGGGCTTTCTAGGGCCCATCTTAACATCTTCAGTGTTATGCTTTAATTAAGCTACGCTAGC